AAAATTAGAATATCTTTTTATAAATGTAATGAGCCTATCCTCTCTTCTTTGTTTGTTCATATTTTCATATCCAAAAAAATATATAAACTAATCCCAAATCAAAATATTCAGAGGACTCTTCTGACAAAAATATGTAATTGTCAACAAAGTTGTTTCTTTTTTTATTTTTCTTCAAATCCAAAAAACTCTTCTTACTTCTACATAGGTCGTCGATTCAGCATTGGATAAAAATAAAAAGGGGAAATACCCATTTTTACAATAACAATAAGGGTTCAAAACCTATGAATAGGAGTGTTCTCTATCCATAAAATAGTTATTTTGAACCATCTCTATATTAACATAGAAGGTGAAAGAGTACCGCGCTGCGTCTAGACTTCAAACAGTTTGCTTTAACCATATTCATATTAATGGCCACACATTATTGGTTGATAGAGAATCAAAAAAAAAATTACCAATGGATCACGAAATGCTATGGTTCTTATCCATAATCTCTTAATTTATTCCGACGTCATTCGTGAGATCGTGCACCTTTTTTTCTAGTTATAACGAAAAAGGTACAGCTGGTTGGATCCAGCATATTCTTGAAATAAACAACCCGCACACACTCCCTTTCCAAAAAAGATCAATACACCAAGCACTACACTTAGATTTATTAGATTTGTTGAAAAAATATCGGTATTAAACCCGAAACTCCCGGCGGATGGCCAATGGCCCAAAGAAACGAAAGAATCGGTTACATTTTTCATATGATCTCCTATAGACTAAATAGATAGACTAAAAAATCGAATAGAGTTCTTTTTGTATCACTTCGCCCCTCTTTTTTTTTTTCCTATTTTAAATAAAAAAAAGTATTTGATTTATGTGAACTATCCCCCTTGTGTCAATCCTTTGGACTCCGAAGGGGAAGGATGAAAGGGAATGGGTATACTAATCTCTCATCCACAAATCAAACCTTCCCACAGGTTATTTTGTCAACGAATAAGTAATTGTAGGAGTGAAACCTTAATAGAATTCGAAAAAGGAAAGAATTAGTTCAAGGCAAAAAAATAGGGATTTTTCATATTAAACAAAAGGATTCGCAAACAAAAGCGCTAATGCTACAACCAGTCCATAAATTGTTAAAGCTTCCATAAAAGCTAGACTAAGCAATAGAGTACCTCGTATTTTTCCCTCTGCCTCAGGCTGTCTGGCAATACCCTCTACAGCTTGACCTGCAGCAGTCCCTTGACCAACTCCGGGTCCAATAGAAGCAAGCCCTACAGCCAACCCAGCAGCAATAACGGAAGCGGCAGAAATAAGTGGATTCATGATAAGTTCCCTCGTACCAAAAAAAGAAATGGTTAATGATACAATCAACCACCGAATTATGACTTAATAATTCCGGCGCTAGCATTTCGAAGTAACTAAGAATTTCGAGTTAAATTATGAAGTAATAATATTAGTGAATAATTCGAACTATTTTTTTGAGTTTCTGTTTCTATCCACAGAGTCTTTGTGAATCCATACGACTTTCGATCTTTCATTTCTTGGTTCCGAACTCTTTTTTTTCTTTCTGAATTTCATCTGTTTATTTAGTCAATTCACAGTCACAGGGAGACGGAAAGGGAAAGGCTTGTATTGGTATTATAATCCCTGCCAAAATTCATAGGAGTCGGGTGGCAAATAAACTATCTCTTTAGTTCATATAGAATCAGTCAATAGCTAATATCACATATACGTGTCTTTCTTCCATAACGTAAACCAAGCATTCATCTTAGATTCAATCGGATTGGAGAATCCATTATCGAAATATCTACAAGAGTTTACTTATTTATAGTTTATAGCCCATTCAATTACATATACCTACCCTCCCCAAACCAACCCATTTTTTAGGAATTAGGTTTTTGTGTAAATCCTTTTTTTTTTCTTTCTTTTTCTTTATCATTATTCCAATGTATCCAATCTAAATGGACAAATTGGTTAGTCCAAATCATTGCATAGAAATATTATTATTTGATTCATCTAAGTTCATACAATTTGTTATTTATTATATTACTAGTTTCGTTTGGTCAATCGTTGAATAAAACAACTGAAATGGGAATCCTTTTTTTTATTTAAAATTTAATTCTTTTATTTAATATTAATATTTAATCACACGTCCTAAATACAGGCATTCATATTGAATATTCTAATTCTTTTTTTATTTGAATATTGAACTTGAACTATTGAATAATGAGATAGAAATCGAATATTTGTTGAGGAGAAGTATGATATTAAGTGGACGAAAGACAACTTTAGGAAAAAGATCTTTTCGATCTCTTTCCTTTTTTACACCTATCTAATATCGTAATTTTTTTGCTATTATTCTATATCGTATATGGTCTACTTGTATATTCCCTAAGTCCATTTTATTGAACCAAAGAAAAAGACCCGTTAGTTTGAAAAAATTATTTCAATGATGACCCTCCATGGATTCACCGATATAAGCCGCGGCTAAAGTTGCAAAAATAAGAGCTTGAATACCACTTGTAAATAATCCAAGGAACATAACAGGTATAGGAACCACTGAAGGTACTAAAGAAACTAGAACAACAACGACTAATTCATCAGCTAAGATATTCCCGAAAAGTCGAAAACTTAGCGATAGGGGCTTTGTAAAATCTTCTAAGATGTTAATGGGTAAAAGGATTGGAGTTGGTTGAATATATTTCCCGAAATAACCTAATCCTTTTTTTGTAAGACCCGCATAGAAATAAGCCACTGACGTGAGTAAAGCCAAAGCAACAGTAGTATTTATATCATTCGTGGGTGCGGCTAACTCGCCATGAGGTAATTGTATGATTTTCCAAGGTAAAAGAGCTCCCGACCAATTAGAAACAAAAATAAATAGAAACATAGTTCCAATAAAAGGAACCCAAGGGCCATATTCTTCTCCAATTTGCGTTTTACTAACATCTCGAATGAATTCAAGAACATATTCGAAGAAATTCTGACCGCCACTCGGAATGGTTTGCGGGTTCCGAACAGCTATGGCGGCCGAACCTAATAAGATAGCAATTACAACCCAAGAAGTAATAAGTACTTGGCCGTGGACTTGGAAACCCCCTATTTGCCAATAGAAATGCTGGCCTACTTCCACACCAGATACATCATATAACCCCTGTAGTGTGTTTGCTAGAACATTCATATTAATATTGCCCTCGGAAAAAAAAATCGAACTTTAAATTTGATTCAACCATCTCTTTGCCTACTTGAATCGGATATTTTGAATACCAACTAATAGTACAATTTTGAATAATAACTAATCACACGGTCTGCCCAGTTTTTTTTATCTCTTTTTTTATTTTGATGAAATTAAGAAACAGTAGTCGAGTCCATAAATCTATATCTATAGGATTTTCGAAGTCAATTATTTATCTTATTATTAATCAAGGATTTCGTATATAGCTAGAACGACCCTCACAAATTGCAAACACTAATTTGTTAAGAATTAATCGGATTGAAGATATAGCGTCATCGTTAGCTGGAATCGAAAGATCTGCTAGATCGGGGTCACAATTTGTATCGATTAAACAAATTGTTGGAATTCCCAAAGTGATACACTCTCGTAGCGCCGTATAGTCTTCGTGCTGATCGACTATGATTACAATATCGGGTAACTCTGTCATATATTTAATCCCGCCCAGATATGTTTGCAAACGGGATAATTGTCTTTTCAACACAGCTGCATCTCTTTTTGGAAGACGGTTGAGTCTTCCTGTTTTTTGTTCCATTCGCAAGTCCCTGAACCTATGAAGTCTCGTTTCTGTAGTGGACCAATTCGTTAACATGCCGCCGAGCCACTTTTTATTAACATAATGACACCGGGCCTTTATTGCAGCCCATGCTACTGAATCAGCTGCTTTATTGTTGGTACCAACAATTAAGAATTGTTTTCCTCTACTTGCTGCATCAAAAAGTAAATCACAAGCTTCTGATAAAAAACGAGCAGTCCGAATAAGATTTGTAATATGAATACCTTTACGCCTTGCAAAGATATAAGGTCCCATTTTAGGATTCCATTTCCTAGTACCATGGCCCAAATGAACTCCCGCCTCCATCATTTCTTCTAAATTTATGTTCCAATATCTTCTTGTCATTTCTCCCCCCGCCCCCCCTTTGCCTTAAAAAAAAAGAGAGGAGGAGCCTTGAACTGAAATATAAAATTGTTCCAACGGAACCTTCGGCTCTACCGTAGATTGGCTATAGATACATAATCCAAGCCATTATTCTTTTCTATTCATTAGTCTTTTTATTACTAAATCAAATGACTGCACCAAATCAAAGAAAAAAGAAAGTAGTGAAAGGAATGACTCCCTTCTTCCCCGAAAGCCTAGAAGTAAGCCATAACTCTTAACGATGCAAGGAACAGCTATCGTTTTGTTCCCAAGTCCAAGCACGGGATGAGACTTACCAACTGATCCTAATGGCTCTGGGTCAGGTCACGAACGGATAGGGTAATAATTCATTAGCAGAAAGAGGTCTACCACTATAAACGATAAACTAAACCAATGGAGCTACTTATAAATGAAAACCTATCAAAGCTTTTCGGCACGAACAATTCCTGTTGTAAGAAGTTCCGCTGACCTGGATGAAAGCGAAAAAGAATACCCATATTTATGTTTATGTCATTTGATGGATGCTTTTTTAAAGCAATTAAATGCTTTGGGAATTCTATATTCTATAAAAGGATCTTTCATCTGATAAATATATGGATTACAGAAAGAATGTCTCAATTTACGAAATCTATTTATAACTTTAGCATGATAGGGCTGTATTTTAGTATTATTAGAAGAAGACGAAACGGTAAGTTTATCCTGGGAATATGTCAGTTTATCCTGCAAAGTTTAAGTTTGATCATCGAAGTCTTTAGATAGAGAGAAGATCTGTTGTTTTTCAATCTCAGATAAATATTTAAACCAAGCCTTGTTCTCCATTTTTTTTTTCATTTAAATTATCGATTCATTAGAGATACCCTATCATAATATGAAAACGAAGGTAGCTACACAAATTGGACGGTCATTTGTATGGTACATATTCTAATATATTATTTTTTATATTATTTTTTAATTTTTGTAGTACTCTTGTCATGTATATGAGTATCACCGCCTCCAGCCATACCATGATTTATACACTCTCCAGCTTCGGATAAAGGAAAAACACTAATTCATTCTATATGTGTTCGACAGAGGGATATTTCAATCACCAGAATCACGCTAGATTACTAACTTATGTATACTGACCTACATAAAGTTGACCTCATAGCGGAGGCTTTTGTGGAAAGTTTTAGAGGTGTGTAAGCATGGGCCAGGTATTACCCTATAGAGTCAATTAATAGATTAACTACTTTTACAAGTGAACTGGACAACTAAGGTGGATTAATAACATAAAACTATGAAATAATGGCTGTTTAGTCTCTACTTGATGTGGTCGGATTGAGAAAGCAAGAAGATAAGGTGTGTAGCCGGCATAACCATGGGCGTGCGATCTGATATCTCACTTCACGCTTCCAAGCAAGCCCACTCCGCCCAATATCAAGCAAACGTCATCCCAAAAAGACCTCTCTAAAGTAGGTCCAGGCCCAGAAAAGCAGTCCAATCGTTTGGCTTTGGCCTTGGTTGGTATCCAAGGAACATCACGTGGATGCGCGGGTGGGTTCCTCAGTAAGCCTGGTCAAGTCCAGCTCATCAACAACATCTTCTTCCTCCCTTTCGGTCGTTCCCACAGGTAACTCTAACACAGCGCCATCTCATGGAAAACAACCAGCTCCATTTTCAGAATCCAAGCTTCCCCTTCCCTTCCTTCGCTCCCCCCATTTCTTTTACTGGTTTATGGAAAAAGGAAACCATAAATGCAGGTTATTTATATATATATATAAATCTCCGTTGACAATAATGTTCTTGATTTTAATTTGTGGTACTTGTTGGCAATTAAATGATGTTTCTTACATCTGAGGTATCCTAAATGCGAGCTAGATATATGCTGACTGATTTCTGGTCTGTCTCATGATCACTATTCAGAAGAAGGAGAGAAAAATGCAAATTTTTCTCATAATGTCACGAACAAGGAAAAGGTTATTGCAAAATTATAGCTCAGAAAGGAGCACGTAACTAAAAAACTCTCCTTATCCAGAAAGCGTAAGGGCTTTAACTTAATTTAGTCCATACTAAGTGTGTAAGGTGAGTGTCGAGCTGGCCGGATCTGTAAGACGTCATCCCGGAGAGGTGCGAGGAGGTTTATTTCTTTTTAGGAGGAGAGAGAGAGGGAAAAAGGGCCTGTAGAGAGGAATAGTGTAGAGGGAGTAGTGGGTGTACTGGCTTGGGGTAGGAAAGGGCTATGCTGTCGAGTGACGATTGGCCGAGGGGACTTCCATCATGTAGCTGGGTACAAATAAGCCGGGTAAAGACGAGTAGGCAGGGCGTTAGGCTAGTGCCAGTGGGGGACGTAAACGAGGACAGATCACATGGTTTTGTCCTGGTCAGCTTTGAGCTGTCGAGTGACGATTGCTCTATCTCTTAAGAAAGAAGAGTACTCTCTGAGGGATTCGCGCTATTATTGCTCCCTATTCTTGAAGGAGTGATCGGGATTAAGCCGCGTGGCGATACCCGCGAAAAAGAAAGTCCTATTCGTTCTTTGCTTGGGGGTGCCCTTTCCTTTCGTACTCAAATCCGTACGGGGAAGGGCAATTATTCAGCAAAATCTAGTGGATGGGGTTCCATATTCATGAAAAGCCAGGTTTGAACCATGTTACGGAACCAAGACAAGAATTATTACTAATAATAAGATAATAAGAAGGGGCCTTAAGCATAATAAGAAAGGGTTAAGGGCCTCCAACGCCTATAAATAGAAGCTTCTTTCTCTATTTGGAAAACCAAAGGGAGATGGATCCAGCTACTGTATCAAGACTTTATCAAATAGAGCAAGAAATTCAACGCGTGGCGAACGCCAAGCTCCAGCAGGAGCAACTTATGGGTCTCTTCTGGGAGCACATGCCTCCCATAGATCCTGAAGAAATTGGGAGAAGGATGCTAGCAATTCGGGATAGCATTCGTGAGCTTGATGAAAGGAAGAGGGAGCTGCTTGAAGAAAGGGATGCGCTCATTGTGCAGGGGGCCCAGAACAACCGTAGGGGAAATCGAAACTAGAAGATCTATAAGATTTAAATAAGTAGTCCTGCATGGCTTTCTTTGTTATTTTTCATGTTGTTCTACGTCTTTAATATGTTTTTAGTTAAGTTTATAATGTAGTGTTTAGTTGTTTCGCTGCTTTGTTTGCGTGTGCGTGTACTTCCCATGTATGTAACGGCTATTAATTAATTAATTATTAATGAATAAAAAGTTCTCGGCTTCCATGCCTCGCAGACTTTTAAGATAAATTCCCTTTTCTTTCTCAAGCTATCGATTGAACTCTTTACTAGAAGCTCCCTTTCTAGCCAAGTGAGTGGATTAATCGTGTAATACTAATCTTAGCATACCAAGGGGC